TAAGATGGTATCATTGGCATAAGAGATGTCATTTCTAGTCTATCTGTTTCTATTTTCTATATATGGAAAGTTAAGAAATTATCATATAATAATCGATAAGTTGCAACAGAAAAAGGGGAGGTTAATGAATGATTTTGAAATATAGTCTACTCGGTAATCTATTATTATTATGGATGAATATATTTAATTCGGTCGTTATGGTCGGACTTTATTATGGATTTCTAACCACATTTTCTATAGGTCCCTCTTATCTCTTACTTCTAAGAACTCGGGTTATGAAAGATCTATTTCTATATACTATAGAAACTATTTAGAAAAAATAGTAATAGTAAATTAGTAGGACTATTGATACACAAGCTAAATATAAGAATAGATAAGAGGAAATTCGACCCCCCCCTATATATTTAATACCTTCTCCTAGAAAGAAACTTGCAACGCCAATCCCATTAGTAACTCCATCAATTACTCGTCGATCAAAAGAATGAGTTAGTTGAGCTAATCCTCGTACACCCCTAATGAATACTTTTTCGTAATAAACGTCTATGTAGCCGCGATTGTATGACCAGTTGTATATGACATTTATTATTTGTTCTAAACGAATTCTCATTTTAGAATCTATTTTAGCAAATGAATTGATTAAGTACAAATTTTGTCTATCTGAATAGACAGACCCATATAGAACAGATGCTATAAATATTCCGAAGTAGGCTATACTAACTGAATAAAATGCATTCGTCAAAAATTGATACCAATCTTCATCAGTTGAATTCTGATGGAAAAGTTTCATCGATGGGGTTAACCATTTCGATAATATGTCAGCCTCCATTACTTCGTGCCCGAAATTAATTCCTATGCATCCAACGAACAAAGTAAATATGGCCAATATAAGCAGGGGAAATAACATGGTATTGTCCGATTCATGCGGATATAGTAAAGTATGAGAGTCTTTTTTGAAAAAATGAGTACTAAAAGATGATCGCATGGTTCTTACATAACCGGCAATTTTATATGTATTAGAAAACGAGCAATTGGAAAAGGAGGACTTGTCATTATTATTCCTTGTTGTTAAAAGCAAATTGCTGCTAACAGGTTTGGAACCTTCTTGCCCCCATATGGATATTGAATAGAAGGAACTATTTGTGTGTCCGCTGTAATTTTGAAAATGACTACGTAAATGCCCTTCGAAAGTAAGTAAATACATACGAAACATATAAAATGCAGTTAATCCTGCTGTGTAGAAAGCTATTATCGCAAAAATCGGTGAATACAACCAACTATCATTAAGAATTTCGTCTTTGGACCAAAAACAAGCGAGGGGTGGAATACCACAAAGAGAAAGTGTACCTAAAAAAAAAGTTGTTTTTGTAATTGGCATATATTTGGTTAAACCGCCCATAAGAACCATGTTCTGACTCTTAGCCGGAGAATACCCAATAATGGGTTCCATGGAATGAATGATTGATCCAGACCCTAAAAACAATAATGCTTTAGAATAAGCATGAGTGATCAAATGGAATAAAGCGGCTCGATAAGAACCTATACCCAAAGCTAACATAATGTATCCCAATTGAGACATCGTGGAATAAGCTAAACTTCTCTTAATATCTCTTTGAGCAAGAGCTAAGGTAGCTCCTAATAGTACCGTTATTACACCTATCAAAGATATGATATTCATTATGTAAGGTATGGCTATGAAAAGAGGAAGAAGCCGAGCTACAAGAAAAATTCCTGCGGCTACCATAGTAGCCGCATGTATCAGAGCCGAAATAGGAGTGGGTCCCTCCATAGCATCAGGTAACCATACATGAAGTGGGAATTGCGCAGATTTAGCAACTGCACCGAGGAATAATAAGAAGGCACAAAGCGTAGCAAATGAGGAATTCATCTCATTGTTATTAATGATCGAATCATTGAATATTTCGAATAAATCCTGAAATTCGAAACTACCTGTTATTAAATAAAAACCTAGGATTCCTAATAATAAACCAAAATCCCCCACACGATTGGTCACAAACGCTTTTTGACAGGCATTTGCTGCAATTGGTCGGGTAAACCAAAAACCTATTAACAGATAGGAACACATTCCCACTAGTTCCCAAAAAATATGGATTTGTATCAAATTGGGACTAGTAACTAATCCCAGCATCGCTGTATTGAAAAAACTCATATAAGCAAAAAATCTCAAATATCCTCGGTCATGAGACATATAATTATCACTATAGATAAGAACCATGATTCCAACAGTAGTGATTAATATCGACATAATAGAAGTAAGTGGATCAATCAAGTAGCCGAATTCTAAGGAAAAATCACTAGTGATGCTCCAAGACCATAGATATTCATAAATTGAGCTACCATTTATTTGCTGGATCGCCAGCTTGGTGGAAAAGACCATAACTATACTTAACAATAAAACAGCGGGAAAAGCCCATATACGACGAATATTTTTTGTTGCTGTCGGATTAAGCAGGAGTTCCAATCCTATTAACATAGTAACTAGAAGCGGAACGAAAGGTATAATCCATGCATATTGATATGTGCGTTCCATAACCATAATAATAAAATTAAATCAAACCTTTTTCCTCTATTTTCTTCTAATTAATTATATTAATTATTGTTCCCAATTCATATTCATCACCAGTTCTTATTTATTTTTTTTTAAACACAAACCAAAATAAGGATACGAAAAGAATATTCTTTTTTATTAATATTAATCTCGACTATTTAAAATTTGACCCAAGGAGTTACAATTGAATTGGTCAAATGATATAATTAATAATTAAGCAAATTATTGCTTAATACTAGGGGTGAAGTAATTATTAGCTTTTGATATGGATCATGAGATCCACAAATAACTCAACCCAACAAGATCTTTTATCCAAAATCATTAACTAATTTAAATTTAATTTGAAACTGATTGATTGGCTTCCACCAGAACTTGTGGGAAATTCTATGATACTTGTAACCTCCCATATGGGTGAAGTAAGAAGGTGAAGTAAGAGGTTACTGAAATTGCCTTAATCAAGTTCAAGTAATGTTCAAGTAATGGATCATTGAACAAAAGTATTATTCGAATCGTGGGGGCGCTATGCTTTAATGGGATCAATTGGTAGAGAAAATCTTATTGTTTTATCTCATGTAGGTAATGAATTTCTAATGAATTTCTGGTTATTGTTATGAAATGTATTACGACGGTAGGTATATGTAGGTTATATGGTAGGTATATGTAGGTTATATATATGGTCTATTTGAAATAGACTGAGATAGGAATTGTAACCTTTTATTTTATTTATTTTTCTTTTTATATTATTTATCCGCGGGGGTCGATTTCATCGGTAGTTGATACCATCGATCCTAATGAATGGAGATATGAAACAATTAGTACAATTTTCTTTCTTCTGAGATTTTCATTGTATGCAATATTGTATGCAATAATAATGATAATGAATACTTCAAAAAGAGAAAAAAGATAACTATTTTTTTCTATGAGAGTTATACCTAGCGAATCGAATCTCCTTTCTTTTTATTCTCCAACTTGAGTTTGAGTCCCTAGCAATAATTTAGTTTAGTCCCTATTATATGCTATATGCGCATATTTGTATGTTATGAAGAAAATCTATAAACTAAATAATAGATATATGAATAGAAAGAATTAATGATCTATTTTGAACAATACATGTCTTTCACATTCAACTTATAAAAGTTCATTTTTGCATGGCGGTTCCAAAAAAACGTACTTCTATATCAAAAAAGCATATTCGTAGAAATTTTTGGAAGAGAAAGGGATATTGGGCAGCGGTAAAAGCTTTTTCTTTAGCTAAATCGATTTCTACCGGTTATTCAAAAGGTTTTTTTGTACGACAAAAAAAATGAAATAAAAAAAGCAAAGAATAAATAATAATGTGATAAGAAACCCTTCAAATGATCTAAATCAACATCAATCAATGATTGGATAAATTAATGATTCTGTATCATATACTGGGCCCTCAAAATGGCACTATTTGTGTTTTGTTTGAAAAAAGGGCGTTATTAGACGCAAGATACAAGGTTCAATATAGTGAATAGAGTGCATTTTTATATGATTTGCGAGATGGGGATTGCCATTTTCCCCATCGATTCACTATTTTCCCCATCGATTCACTATTACTAAGCTTTAAGGTAAGCTAGTAACAATTATGGAACCTTCAAATATTGACTTGAATGGCTATTCTTCGATTGATTCAATAATCATCTATTGCAATTGCATTGAACCTCTCAATATCGACGATTGAATATGCATGGGTTAGTATTACTTCGAACAAGCCGCCATGGTGAAATCGGTAGACACGCTGTTCTTAGGAAGCAGTGCTAGAGCATCTCGGTTCGAGTCCGAGTGGCGGCATTCTCTAAAACAAAAAAGGACACAACGGATCCTGTAATTCGATACCATATTTACATTCGGTAATTAAGGAAGGGTTCCCTTTTTTTATAACTATAAAAACAAAAAATGATTGTTTATGATATTTGCAACTTTAGAACATATATTAACTCACATATCTTTTTCGATCATTTCAATTGTGATTCCTACTCATCTGATGACCTTGGTCTATGAAATTGTAGGACTATGTGATTCGTCAGAAAAAGGCATGATAGCTACTTTTTTCTGTATAACAGGATTATTAGTTACTCGTTGGATTTATTCGGGACATGTACCATTAAGTGATCTATATGAATCATTAATGTTCCTTTCATGGAGTTTCTCCCTTATTCATATAGTTCCATATTTTAGAAACTATAAGAATTTTTTCAGTAAAATAACCGCCCCAAGCGCTATTTTAACCCAAGGCTTTGCCACTTCGGGTCTTTTAACTAAAATGCATCAATCCGCAATATTAGTGCCTGCTCTCCAATCCCGTTGGTTAATGATGCACGTAAGTATGATGTTGTTGAGCTATGCAGCTCTTTTATGTGGATCATTATTATCCATAACTCTCCTGGTCATTACGTTTAGAAGAAAGATA